TTTTTCCATTCATTTCTTTCAGGATCAGTCGTGGTCTTACAAACTATACCCATGGTATGGACGAATTCCTTTCTTCATACAAATGTATAAAAGATGTTAGCCGCACTTAAAAGCCGAGTACTCTACCATTGAGTTAGCAACCCCTCCAAAAAAATTCGATTATGTCCATACAATCGGAATCAAACTAAATAAAAATAAATAGAAAATAGAAATTAAAATAAAAAAAAAAAAAAAAAAATCAAGCGATTTAATCACACGACACAATCAAAACATTAAACTAAAAACATTAAACTAGCAAAAAATTAAAACAAAAAATTAAAAGAAATAAAATATTAAGAATTTCGAATAAATCCGGAACAGACAAAAAGATTAAAAAATATAGATAACATAAAAATTTTTTAGATTACCCTATTTATTCTTACTTTTAGTTATTGTTTCCATTTCTTAGTTTTAGTTATATTATCTACTTAATGAATATTCTATTTAGTATTATACTAAGATTCACTTAGAATACCTATTCTACCTATATAGGTATACATTGTATATATATTTTTTTTTTTTAAAGACTTTTTTACTTATATATTTTTGATTTATATATATTCTACTTATATAATTATACTTATATATTTATATTTTATATAAATATATTCTATTCTAATATATAGAAATAGAATAAAATATATATAATAAATATAATTTGATAAATAAATATGAATTCTCATTAGAACATTAAATTTCTATATATTTTCAATCAAAAAAAACTTTTATATCACAACAAATCCAATAAACCCATCGCTTGAATGAAGAAACAATTCCAATTAATGGATAGAACAGGTATAAATAGATCGACAGATAAAATCCCATTACCTCAGATGGGATTATATTTATTTGATACATTCTTGTCAATATCAATGTGAATATCTTGAGTTCATAAATAAATATACACTGAAGAAAACAAAAGAATTAATTGAAATTGAATTTCAATAAAATTTAATAAAAAGAAATTCAATAAAAATCAAATACTAAAACTAAATAAATTACTCAAATTCAAATTAAATTCAAATTAAATAGAAATAGAAAATTTAATAATAAAAAAAATACTATACAAAGATAGAAAAATAATATACAAATAAAAATAGAAATAAATAGAAAAATATATAGAATATATTACAGATATAAAATAGATAGATATATTTTATAAGGAAATTATAAGGAAATATAGAATACCTGGAGCATTCAAATAGGTTTTTTTTTTTTATCGAATGATACAAACCCACTTTTCCAAAGATCTCTTCCTTCTTTTCGGCATTGAACATCAAATCAATTGCAAGGATTCGCATCTTTCTAAAAAAAAAAAATCATCTGTACTTTCTTAACTCAAGTTGGAGAACTTTTAAATAGGTCAAAGGAAATCCTTTAAGCATTTCATTGATTGAGTGATCTCTAATCGCCTTTCTTTTTGTTTCTTTTAGAATCTATTTTGATTCTTCATTCTGATCAAATGGTTGAGACAATTGAAAACGATATTTACCCGGTCCAGGATCCTTTATTTTTCCCTTGAATCGTTGGGTTTAGACATTACTTCGGTGGTCTTTAATTGGATGCAACATATCAGTTTTTGTGATTTCTTTCTATCAAAAAAAGAATCAGATTAATGGTTGATTCTTGCATCATATACTTTCTTTTTGAGCTTTTGAATCAAAAAAATTTGGTCAATTCTAAAAAACTTTATTCTTGGATTTGAAACTTGCTCGAATTGGATCCTTTCTATTTCGATTTACACTATACCCCAACAAAAAGTGAGATTTCGAGTGTATAAATATAACAAAACAAATGATGTCGAGTTAGGAGCACTCTCATTCCTTTCCTATTCCTATATATATTATAGCTATATTATGCTATATAATATTCTAAATATTAAACATATATATATAGAATATAATATTATGAATAGAATATTATTCAATAAAATTCCAATTATATGCTTATGCTATATTATATGCTATATTATATATATAACTATTATATTAATATTCTTAATATTATTTATTATTATTTATTAATTCTTTTTTAATATTAATTATTTTAATTAATATTAAATTTGAAATATTCAATTTCAAATTAAAATTTCTTTTTTCAAATTTCTTTTTATTTTTTATTAATTTTTTTTTTTATTTGATAGATTATATAGAATGATAGATTATAGAGAATATCTGGGACGGAAGGATTCGAACCTCCGAATAGCGGGACCAAAACCCGTTGCCTTACCACTTGGCTACGCCCCATTTATATTTCTATTCAACACTAATAAAAACTAATATTAATAGTGGTTCTTCGTCAATTCCCATCCAAATATCTAGGAAATATATTACTGTCTTGTTCGGATTTTCATATGTGTAAATATAGAATTCAACTGAATTGATTGCTCATAATAGATAATTCAACTAAGATATTGTATAAAAATATGATTTCCTCTATTCTTTTTTGATTTGAGAATTGAGAATTGAAGGATTTTTGATTGGGTGAGTTTAATAACACAATAAATTTAATAAAAATAAAGAAGGGTTCTTCGTCTACCTTACTTTTTTTTGATTCATTTTTATATCAATAACATATTAATAACTTAGTCATCAATCAAAATACAATTATCTTCAAGAACAAAATGTTTGTTATGCTTAATAGTTTTAGTTTAATTTGTATCTGTCTTAATTCTGCCCTTTATTCAAGCAATTTTTTATTCACAAAATTGCCTGAAGCCTACGCTTTTTTGAATCCAATCGTAGATGTTATGCCAGTAATCCCTTTACTCTTTTTTCTATTAGCCTTTGTTTGGCAAGCTGCTGTAAGTTTTCGATGAGATTTTAATACTATCCTAAAATAATTCATGATTTATTCGAGAAAAAAATTATAGTAATTGAGAAGATCAGATAAGTCTTATACTCTAAGCTCTTAATTCAAACATTAAAGTTATTGTATAAACGCGAGAATTTTGGATCACCCCCATTTTTTTCATTCTTAACTTTTTTTTGATTCCAGATTCTATTAACGCCCTAATTGTAGTTATGAAAAAAAATTATAAGAAAGACTCGACTCTTATTCCAAATGAATTTCGAAAAATTCATTTCTATTTCTAGAAATCACTTCATTTCTTGGTGTTAAAATAGAAAATGTGGTATAAAAATAGATTCTCTATTTTTTTTTTCCAAACCAAAAAAGATCGCGGAGATTTTCTAATGCTTACTCTTAAACTCTTTGTTTACACAGTAGTTATATTCTTTGTTTCTCTCTTCATCTTTGGGTTTTTATCTAATGATCCTGGGCGTAATCCTGGACGTGAAGAATAGAATAAAAATTCTAAGGGTTTTCTTGATTTTAAAATGTTTTTAGTATGTTATTTCTTTTTACCCAGTCTTTATCTATTCTAGATCTCGATTTGAATCTATATTTTTGTTTTAAATTAATATTTTAAATAGAATTTGCCATAGAAATATTAATATAAATAAAGAAATTTGAAATTTCAATTTTTAACTAGAAATAGTAAATAGAAAGGAAATATTCAATAAAAAGAAAAATTCGAAATTAGAAATAACTATTAATAAATGAAATATTCAAATTATTCATTTTTTAATTTATTTAAATAGTTTAAATAGAAATTAAATAGAAAATAAAATAGAACATTGAAATAAGAAATAAAGCAAAAAGATTTTCGAAATTTGAAAGAAAAGATAAAAAAAATTCAAGTCATCACTGGAACCGGAAAGAGAGGGATTCGAACCCTCGGTACGAATAACTCGTACAACGGATTAGCAATCCGACGCTTTAGTCCACTCAGCCATCTCTCCCGATTAAAAAAGAATAATTATAAGGATAATTATTATGTTCCATTACATAGCAAGTAATTACATTATACAACAAGTAAGGCTTGAAAAAAAAGGCTTTGCCTCTCTCTTTATTACTTTATTTCGTAATTACTTTTTTTCTTATTTAATTATATAATAATAGAAATTCGAATTCTCTCAAATTCTCTATTTATTCTATATTTATTAAATATATATTTCGAAGTCTATAGAATTCGAAATTGGCTATTTTTCTATTATTGTTTATTTTTCTATTCTAAAAATATATTCTATATTTAATTTATATTAATTTTCATTTATTTAATTATATATTTTTAGAATTTCTATTATTTTTTTCTATTTTTTATTAATTTTGAAATTATTATTTATATAATTATATAAATAATAATTTCAAATTGAAATATATCAATTGAAATAGAAATAAATAGTTAACTTAATAACTAATTAAATAAAATAGAAATTGAAATATCAAATTAATTAAATGAAAATAAGAAAATATATTAAAAATGTTCCATTGTCTTACTCGACAAAAAGTTCATTATATACGATAATTGTATCGTAGCGGGTATAGTTTAGTGGTAAAAGTGTGATTCGTTCTAGTAATTGAAACGAATAGTTAAGGGATCCCTTGGCTGATATTCGAATGAAAAACTTTATTTCTTAAAACGATTTAATCCTTTACCTTCTCAATGAAAAATTCGAGGAAGAATATACATTCTCGTAATTTGTATCCAACAGTCAATTATAAATTGAAAAATTGGATTATTAAATTACGAAACATAATTTTTTTTATTTTTATTTTAATTAGATCAATCCTTTCAATTGAATAAGTATAAGTAAAGGATCTATGGAAAAAGACAGAAAAGTTTATTTCTAATCGTAACTAAATCTTCAACGTTTTCCTTCTTTTATATAGTCGAAATTGAAGCAAAATTAAGTATTAAACGATGACTTTGGTTTATTATAGACATCGACTCTTGTTTTACCTCGGTCGAAACGAAACAAAACCCTTTTCCTAAGGATTCTATCAAATAGAAATAGAGAACGAAGTAACTAGAAGAATTGTTAATTGGGAAATTTGAATCCCACTTGTCTAGAGGGATCATCTAGAAAGTACCTTGTTTTGAATACCGAAAAGCTAAC